CATTGAAGAAGTTCTATTTGCTTTGCTCAAGAGATTTCCCTTTCTTTTTTGTTTGTCGACTACTTTTACTTTAATTATACGTATAAAAAAAATCGAAAGACAGATAGGTTATGATAAACTGGAAAAAATCGAAAATAAGAATATAAATCTTTGACGGATGGGATCAAGAATAATTATTATTTCGACACAAGAAAGGAATTTTCCACATCTCTTTCTTGTGTCGAAGACTCGAAAGACAAATAGAAGAATATCCCCTAGAATCCGGTGCTCCCCACATTTAGCCTTTGCTTCTACGCTTACTTAATTTAGTATGTGTATGTAGTTGAATTTTATTCTATTAAAATAGAAAGTCTAAATAAAAAGTATAAAGACTATGAAAGTCTAAATACTATGACTAGAAATGCGGTACAAGTAAAAAGAATTCCTCCAAACCGATCTAAAAAGAATATAAACAAAAAAAGCAAAAGGCTTTACACAATTTTTTTGATCATACATAACTTTTAACAAAAATTTTCTTCTTTTGAAGAACTTGATGTTGATAAATCCGTAGATCTAAAAATTCATTTCGGATAATTGAACCTTTTCAAACTGTTTCTTTTTAAGAACCAAAAAGATTTGTGCTAAAAGAACAGATGCCAAAAAGAACAAAAGGCCTTGGACACGTAATGGGTCTTGAAGTACTATTTCCGCATCCCCCTGACCAAATCCACCCACATTGGGATTACTTGTTAATGGTTGATCCAGTTTGATGGATTCGCCTTCTGAAATAAGAAGTTCTGGTCCTGGAGCTATGATATCTGTCACTTGACGTCCCTCTGACGTATCCATTATGATTATTTCATAGCCCCCTTTTTCTTTTCGTATGATTTTGCTTACTATACCTGTTGCTGTAGCATTATAAACCGTATTGTTACTCTTGCTCCCGTCAGGATAAATCTGACCCCTTCCTCGGTTTCCGCCTACATATATGGGATATTTTAAGAAGTGAACGCCCTTCTTAGTAGCAGGGTCCGGAGAAATAATTGGGAAGGTTATTTCGCTATATTTCTGACCAGGAACAGGGCCTATCACAAGAATATTTTTTTTAGTGGGGCGATAACTTTGAAAAAAAAGATTACCTATCTTTTCTTTCATCTCTGGCGAAATACGATCGGTAGGGGCTAATTCAAACCCCTCGGGTAAAATAAGAACAGCCCCCACATTCAAGGCACCTTTTTTACCATTGGCAAGAACTTGTTTCAGTTGCATATCATAAGGAATTCGAACAACTGCTTCAAATACAGTATCCGGAAGTACCGCTTGAGGAACCTCAATACTCACGGGCTTATTGGCTAAATGACAATTGGCGCATACAATACGGCCAGTTGCTTCGCGTGGATTTTCATAACCCTGCTGTGCAAAAATGGGATATGCATTTGAAATGGATGCCCGAGTTATTATATATATGATGAGCGATACGGAAATGGAGCGAGTAATCTCTTCTTTTATCCAAGAAAAGGTCTTTCTAGTTTGCATGGTCCAATCGTTGATCCCAAAAATTTCTACAATAAAATTAGGTGGGTTCCTAGTAAAGTTCCCTATCTACCAAGCTGCTATTTACTGAAAAATTTTTACTAAAATCTAGGAGGAATCCGAATCTCTTGGATGTATAGAGAAAAGAAGTGTATAATATAAAAACAGTAAGATTTTGAATGTTTTCAAAAATAACAAACATTTCATTTGGATCAGTGGATCCTTTTTCATTTCACTCACTTCCACTTATTGAATCATAAATCACTACAAGCGACGGAGATATACGATTTAAATAATCGAAGACCCAATATTTAAAAATCGTATCACCAATGACTGGAAGAATGGAAGCAAGGACAGGTAAAATTTGATCATTATGAGTAAATCCAAAATCTTTCCAGACAGAGCCAATCATTAGTTCCCAAACGCCGGTTGAATGGTATCCCATACATAATTCGCTTAAAAAAAGAATAGAAAGGGCTTTTATTGTGTCATTTAAGTTATATAGGAATTCTTGAACCCAGGAATTCAGAATAATAAGTTTTTCTTTACCTAGAATATAATAACCGCTTAGAATAACGAAACAGATTAGATTAGTGGAGAAGCGCAAAATTGTATGGATACGATCCTCGTTGTGTATCTTGATCCATTCGATCGTTTCTTTTTGGATTTCGATACGAAACTTCTGTAGATGAGATTCCGGATATTCCTTTATCATTTCCTCCAAGAGGAGGAGTTCTTCTAATTCTATGAATTTTGCTAGAATACTCTTTTCTTGAGTATCATTGAAAAAAGTTTCGGATTTACTTGTATTCCACCAATAAATAACCCAAGATTCCAGACTTTTTTTAAATAAAAAAGAGATCCACCAGGGCAAAAATACTAGAGATGTAAAATAGAGAATAGAGGTAAATGTTTTTTTTTTCATTTTTGCATCTGTGAATTTTTAATGAATCCACTTCATTTGTTAACTCTATACGATCTAAAGTCTTGTATCAAGCATAAGTTTTATTACAAGGCTTCAAACCTATAAATTTCTAATAGTATAAAAATAAAAAGAGAATACCTTTTTTCTATACCTTTTTCCAAAATTCTTTTTTTGATCGATGAAATGAGTCCCGTTATTTAGATTTGTTTGGTACTTACTGAATTTAGGGAATTTACATACGCATAAAACAATTTTGGATTAAGGGCAATTAAAGGGTTTTGTTTTCGAATTTTTACATATTATAGAATATAAGCTGTTTTTGATTCATTAGTATTCTACAAAAATTTCAATTAAATTATGCTATAAGAAAGAGGACTCTTGACTTCGGATTTTGACCTTGATTGACCTCCCGCTAAAAAAATTCTTTATTCTTCTTCAATTCATTTCAAAATACTTCAATTGGTACACGCAAGAAATAGGCCAATTTCGCCGCCTTTTGCTCAATTTCTTGTGTCTCAGCAGTACGAATCAAAGGAATGGAACCCTGGCCTCGGATTTCAAAATAAAGGACGTGTCGAGCATAAATACCCTCTTTAACTTCGATTCTGATCGACTGAATATCTTTCAGAAGGAATCGGAGTAAGATGCGACGATTTTTTCCAGGAAATCCCCAACGAAAAATACACCCTATCCCTTCTTTCCTATCGAATCGATCATAACCACTACCCACATTCCACAAAATTGTGCACCATAAATAAGAGCTAATAAATAGACCGGCGATCCCATAGAACGACATTACGATCCCTTGTGGAAAAAAAATTATTTGTTGAGACGCAAATAAAGATATCAAATTTCTGTCAAGATAACTGGAAATTCCAACTAATAAAAACCCCAAAGAACCTAAAAAAAGTATAAAGGCCCAGCAGAAATTGCTTTTTTTTCGAGACCCCGCTATAAGTTCTATCCATAGATGTTCTGATTGCCAACTCATACTAGATCCAGTTGTATTTTATTGGAAGCGGGAGACTTGCCCAAATCAATTTGACTTTCCTTTTTTTTTTCCAAAGGAACTTTCACCGACTCTCAATATTCTTATGTGAATCTTTAGGAAAAATTCCTTAAATCTAGACTTAGATCTAAAATCATAATAGCTTTCCAAAAAAATCTCCTATTTACGCACATATAGCCCCATGGGTTTTCTATTTAGTTCAGACATATGCCCCAATTTCAATTTCTTTTCAATTAGCCAATTTACTGATATATCATATTTACGTTTGCACAAGAACCCTTTACCTTTCATTTATGTTTGATATGCTTGTTTAAAGAAAGTCGCATTTTCTAGAATATTCTACTGAATAAATATTCGTGTTATAATCCAAGTCTAAGTCTCTAAGTCTTGAAAAAAATACATGAAATTTCCCCCATCAGATCTATCTGATTTAAAAAAAGATTTAAAAAATCTTGTTTTTTTGCACATGAAGAGATAAAGAAGCCATTGCAATTGCTGGAAAGACTAAGCCTACTAAAGGCACAAAAATAGGGGGTAAGTTGTTGAGAATTGTCATAGAATGGGCACCTCGATTCAATATTTGTACCTGTTATTTATTTTTATATTAATCTTTTTACCTATTTTTGCTATATTCTGTTGTTAGAAAGATAGCTTAGATTTCTTCTAATTCGTATAGAATTAGACTAACTAAGTATATCTAAGTGAGTATATAGAATAAAGTGAATAAAGTAAAATGCAGGGGGTGTACAATTAACTAAATGCACTTTTTACGCACGAAATACATAGATATTAATCCACTGGTTTTCTTCTTCTTTTCTCTTATATATTTTTTATCTTTTTCTTGTCTTTGAACTTGAATCTTTAATTTTCGAATTTGACTTTAATAAATTTAATAAAGAGTTTTTTCCGCTTCGAAATTCCCGGCAAATTCGTTATTGGTTAGAATTCGAAGGTAAGAAAAGAACACAAAATCCGTTTTATTTAGTTTACATTTACCTTGTCCAGTTGAATTTCGCAAAAGAAAGATTTTAGATTTTTGATCGAGGGTTCCCCCATTTAGGAATTAGGAATATAAATGGATAGTGCAGATAAATAAATTTATTCGCACTATCCTTCGAAAATTTCTTCTTATGCCACCCCCAAAAAATCCATTTTGGGATTTTTCCTTTGATTTTGATAACTAAATTATTAACTTAATAATCCTTTGATTTTAGGAGTCAAAGGCAAAAAATTGTGTAGCTGTAATAACTCACTCAAAACGCCCTTTAACATTTCACGTGGTATTATTGGGTCTAATAAACCCTTTTCAAATGCAACTTCGGCTACCTGTGAACCTTCAGGTACTTCAATTTTTAATGTATCTTCGATTACTCTTTTACCCGCAAATGCAATATAAGCGTCTGGTTCACTAATAACGATATCCCCCAACATACCAAAACTTGCTGTCACCCCACCAGTCGTAGGAGATGCAAGCATTGAGATGTAAAAAGGATTTTTATTATTTTTTTCAAAATAATGTAAAGCCGAAGATATTTTAGCCATTTGCATTAAGCTGAAAGCTCCTTCGTACAAGCGGGCTCCTCCGGAAGCACAGACTATAATAAGGGGTAATTCTAGACGGCTAGCATACTCAATCAAACGAGTGATTCGTTCCCCGACTGTGTGTCCCATGCTACCTCCGATAAACTCAAACTCCATAACTCCAAGTGCCACGGGAATGCCATTTAGTTGACCGAAACCTGTTTGAATAGCTTCGGATAATCCTGTTTGATCCTGATCAGAGAAAGTGCGCGTTACATAAGGTTTCGGCTCTACCTCTTCCTCTATTTCCACCACGAACTCAACATCCTCTAATATCTTCTTAACGTTGTCCCAGTCCTCTTGGTTCCAATGGCGCCACCAGTCCACTTCGGCCAATTGTTGACATGCGTTTTTGACTTTATCCGAATACCAATCATCGGTACCTTCCTCCTTACATTGGCGGAACCAGTTCACGTGGTGCGATGCGGCTTTGACTTCATCCGAATACCATCCCTTCTTCCATTCGTCCCCCCCTTTTCTCGTATCCGTAGTTCTTTTTTCTGTTTTCTTTGTTGAAATAAAAGTCGGAATAAGAGGAATACAAGGAGAATCAAGATCTAATTCTTGATTCTTAATAAAAAACGGAATACAAAGAAAAGAATCAAATTCTTTTTCCTCCTTGTCGTCTGACTTGTGGTCAGACTCAGACTCTGACTCAGAGTCAGAGTCTGACTCGCAAATACCCTTATCTTTTTTTAACGGCGATCCTGACCCCCGCGGGTTACCCAGTAGTAGACTATGTGGGTCCAGTAGTATAGACATTCGATTACGCAACATATCAGATCCAGCAAGGATTCGAATAGGTCGAATAGGTAGTCCACTAAGATGAATATGTAGTCCACAGTTTTCCTTAGATAATACTGTACTGGCCGCTTCTGAAAGCTTCTGATCAAGAAAATCAAATAGGACATCCTCTCCGCAAAGACTGCTATCCGGTAGATCATCATATCCCACTGAGTCTTGACTAGTCTCAACTCCCGGTCCTTCGCGATGAGCGCTGCTGTCCCCGGATCCATGCCCATCAACCCCCTCACAATTTGCCCGATCACGTCCACAACCATCATTACTAGTGTCCTCATCTTGTTGAGGACAAACATTAAGATGTTCCGGCCCAACACGAACACTATGCAGATTATCTCGCACATATCCTGTACCAGGTATGTGCCCAACCTCTTCGCTTGCAGTAGGATTAGGAAAACCACCGTCAGTGTCTGAGTCAATGCTGGGTACATTATAACCATCGGCTTTGTTATTAGAATTTTCAACAATGTAATCCAGCCGTGCAAAATCAATATTTTTATGCATTCCTTGATTACCATCAGGAAGAATAGGATTATTGTTACCTGAACTATTAGTCTCACTACTATATAAATTGTTTCCACGATTACTAGACAAAATTTCCGAATTTTTATTCGGATTTTTTTCAAAACTATTCGAAAAACTTTCAAGATTATTCGAATTTGTTTTTTCATACCGTTCCGGCGTTTCTTTGGGTTCATATGTTTTTTTTCCTCCCGAAAAATTATTAGAATTATTATTATTATTATTATTAGATGTATTTTTGAATAATTGATTATAAATATCAGAATTATTTTGGACATCGTCGGGATCCCAAACCCAAGGATCAAGGTCAGGTTTGGCATCCATATCTTGATTTAGATCATCAAGAGGAAGCCAAGTCCCAGTGTCAATCGAAAGCTCAATTCGAAGTGAACTCGGAAGTTTCACATGACAGTCGCAGAACTCGCACACAAAAATTCTTGTTTGAAAGAAGTATTTTCGATAATTCATTCCGTAGCATTCCTCGCACTGAACCCACAAATGACCAAAATCTCTTGGAACTTCCTCATCTGGAACTTCCTCATCTGGAACTTCCTCATTTGGAACTTCCTCATTTGGAACTTCCTCGTCTGGAACTTCCTCGCGATTTGCATTCGTGCTAGGCGAGACGTCACCAAAATCATGCGCACTGCGATAGGTCCCTGTTTCGGAACAAAAAAAAACGTCAATGCACTTTTCGACAATGTTGACTTTGTTTATCAAAAACTCAAAGGAATCTCCAAGGGAATTATTGAAAAAACTTTGACGATAACCAAAATCAAAGTAATTATAAAAACGACTTTCTAGATCTCTAGAGAAGTCGTCATGGATCTGAAAATCTGAATTATTGTCGCATGTTTGACAAGAAGCAATATAAGACTTTTTCCCCTTTTTGTTTCTCATGTTAATTCTTTAATCAATTATTCCGGGTTTTCAGTTCCATATCCAGATGAGTATAATTGATTATAGCAAACATGCTTTTTTAATCAATTAAATTATGAAAATTTTTCATAATTTAACTCGGTTTTCTTTCATTTTTCAGATCCCTTGGGGCGATGTATATGACTAAGATTCAATTCCATAAGCCTTCTTTTCTTTCTGTCGAATAGAATTCCTAATCCTAAGGAAGGTTTTTCTTTTTTAGATGTGTTAAAAAATTTGTAAAAATTTATAGAACTAAAAGAAATTTTTCGATTCAATAAAAACCTTCTTTCTATAAGATAGATAGAAAAGATCTATCTATCTTATATAGATTTTGATTCGACTCAATCCTTTTAGTTTTTAGTAAAACTATTGGGCCAAATTGAGGAATTCAATTAAGAAAGGGGGTTTGAATTAATGGATTACAAAGTGTCCATTGCTGGGAATTCAAATTTAATTTCCTTCCATACTTCACATGCAGCAGCCAGTTCAGGACTCCATTTGGCAGCTGAACGGATAATTTCATTACCCTCACGAGCGAGATCACGTCCCTCATTACGAGCCCGTACACATGCTTCTAGAGCTACTCGATTAGCGACGGCACCCGGTGCATTTCCCCAAGGGTGCCCTAAAGTGCCTCCTCCGAATTGGAGGACGGAGTCATCTCCGAAGATCTCGGTCAGAGCAGGCATATGCCAAACGTGAATCCCCCCTGAAGCCACGGGAATAACACCTGGTAAAGAGACCCAATCTTGAGTGAAATAAATACCGCGGCTTCGATCTTTTTCAACAAAATCATCACGCAATAAATCAACAAAGCCCAAAGTGATGTCTCTCTCCCCTTCAAGTTTACCTACTACGGTACCAGCGTGAATATGGTCTCCGCCAGACATACGTAACGCCTTAGCTAATACACGAAAGTGTATACCATGATTTTTCTGTCTATCAATAACTGCATGCATTGCGCGGTGGATGTGCAGAAGTAAACCATTATCTCGGCAATAATGAGCCAAGCTAGTATTTGCAGTGAATCCTCCTGTTAAGTAGTCATGCATTACGATAGGAACTCCCAATTCTCTGGCAAATACAGCCCTTTTGATCATTTCTTCCCATGTACCTGCAGTAGCATTTAAATAATGCCCTTTGATTTCACCAGTTTCTGCCTGTGCTTTAAAAAGGGCTTCGGCACAAAAGCAGAAACGATCTCTCCAACGCATAAATGGTTGAGAGTTCACATTTTCGTCATCTTTGGTAAAATCAAGTCCACCGCGGAGACACTCATAAACAGCTCTACCGTAATTCTTAGCGGATAACCCCAATTTAGGTTTGATAGTACAACCTAATAGGGGGCGACCATACTTGTTTAGTTTATCCCGTTCAACTTGGATGCCATGAGGTGGGCCCTGAAACGTTTTAGTATAAGCAGGGGGGATTCGCAAATCCTCCAGACGTAAAGCGCGTAGGGCTTTGAACCCAAATACATTACCTACAATAGAAGTAAACATATTAGTAACGGAACCCTCTTCAAAAAGGTCTAAGGGGTACGCTACATAAGCAATATATTGATTCTCCTCTCCAGCTACGGGTTCGAGGTCGTAGCATCGGCCTTTATAACGATCAAGACTGGTCAGGCCATCGGTCCACACGCTTGTCCATGTACCAGTAGAAGATTCAGCAGCTACTGCAGCCCCTGCTTCCTCAGGGGGAACTCCAGGTTGAGGAGTTACTCGGAATGCTGCCAAGATATCAGTATCTTTGGGGTCATACTCAGGAGTATAATAAGTCAATTTATAATCTTTAACACCAGCCTTGAATCCAACACTTGCTTTAGTCTCTGTTTGTGGTGACATAAGTCCCTCCCTCCAACTCATGAATTCCAAATTCTCACAGCAACAAGGTCTACTCGAGATCAATTAGAATTAGGAGTTAATGAAACTTTTCACAGAAATCCTTATGAGGGAATAGAGACTCCCAAAAAATTTTAGGTAGGGCTATACGGACTTGAACCGTAGACTTTCTCGGTAAAACAGATTGAACTAATTATTATCAAAAAGATTCGAACTGTTTCAAAGACCCAACATGCACTTTTATGCATTGGGCTCATTCCTAAGCTGATGAACGAATCAGCGAGTCTACCATGATTTTCTTGAAAGATCACAAGATGGTTCCGCATGTTCTGATTTCTTATTTATTTCAATTCCGATCTGAAAGGACTACCAAAGTGCTTCAAAGAAGGTTATGCTGACGTAGGTTTGCTTTTAGCTTAGATTAACTTAAGTTAAATGGAGTTTCCATCGCCCCGCTTTTTTTTACTTAAAAAAAATCCAATATGAAACTTCATACACCTTAAAGTTCATAGGCTAGACCGAAAATCGAATTTCTTGAAGTCTTTATACTTCATTATGCCTAGCATTCAATAGACTGAGTATTGACCTTATCAAAATCTTAAATCAATAATGGGTTCTATTGATTCCCTAAAGGAGAATCAAATTTTAACCAAATTGTCAAGCTATTTTTCTCTTTTTTCCTAAAAAAAATGGAGTAAGACATTGATTTCTCGATACGTTTTTTGATTCCACAATATACTCCTCTGAAAAAACATTGGCGCACGTGTAAACGAGGTGCTCTACCTAACTGAGCTATAGCCCTTCCTTTTCTTGCTCTCTCACTATATATTTAGTGAGAGCTATAGCTCTTCCTTTTCTTGCTCTCTCACTATCTATTATAGCACA